AGATGAAACGACTTCATATCATGTATTACTACTATTAATACTCTATTTCTATTCCAATTCTATTCCAAATCGATGGAGTAGTCATTAATCATTACTAAGAGACACCCCCATATCCACAATTTAGTCATTCAAAGGACTCGTTTTTCGTTTGTATAGCCATATCTATTTTGAATAACAAGCTAGATTATGGACTGGATTCGACTCTCATTTATCCCTACGGGTAACCGGACAAAAGAGAACGATCTTAGAAGAGATATAATGAAATTCCTTGATTCACTTTTCCCAGAGGAATAATCTATTTGATTTTATTTTACGGATGGATCCAACAAACAAAAACAATAAAACAATAAATATAGAGTGTTCTTATTCAAAGCGCCCCGTGATCTTCAACCAATTATGCGCTTCAATATAATTACCTGGAGTAAGCGCTATAGCTTGTTTCCAATACTCAGCAGCTTGATCGGACCAAGCCTCCGCAATTTCAGAATCTCCCTGCCGAATGGCCTGTTCTCCTCGGTTGGAATAGGTGGGTCAATTCCTTCCCTTCGAACCGTACTTGAGAGTTTCCTACCTCATACGGCTCAGCAGTCAATTATTTTGGTGTCCTATCTTAATCTACCCTATCTAACAAAATAAGATTTATCGTAAATCTATACCATTTTAGTTTGTCGGGTTAAGTTAATAAGAATAGGTTAATTACATTTACATGAGTTTCAAACTTAAATTTGGATTAATAATAAGTTTTATCCTTTTTCCCACCTTCAGAAAAAGGAAACATAGGTACCTCCCCCTATCCTTCCAATTTTCTGAACGGTAACTATCTCGGTTTCATATAGAAATTCATATAGAATCTTTGAAAAAGACTTTCTTCCATAAAAAAGAAAGGACTTACTATCTTTGGGATCTGATGCTACACCGCTGCTCAATACCTTAGTGGATCGACTCTATTACATAAGTGGATTCCTAACCTTTATCTCATATCATGACATAAGTAAGCAGTTCTTATTTATTGTATCGGCCCAAAACCTCGCTAATGGATCTTTACGGTGCTTCCCCTATCAATTAGATCTTTTTTATCCATAGAATAGAGTATTATAGGCATAGCTATTTCTTCTTATTTCGGCTTCTATGAAGTCTTTTTCTTTCCTACAGCTAATACAAATCGTTTCTTTGTACGATCCATATGTAGAAATCCTATTTTTGTTCTAGTAGTTACTAGCAGATTTTTTCTTTCTTTCCCTCTTTCTATAGTGGAGATAGTCGCACGTAATGACAGATCACGGCCATATTATTAAAAGCTTGTGGTAAGAATGGGTTTCGTTCGAGTGCCCGGAAATAATATTCCAAAGCTTTCGTATGTTCTCCGTTGCTGGTGTGGATAAGGCCTATGTTATAGAGTATATAACTTCGATCATAGGGATCAATTTCTAGTCGCGTAGCTTCATAATAATTCTGTAAAGCTTCCGCATAATTTCCTTCGGATTGAGCTGACATCCGTTACGGTCGTTCATTCTATTCAAAGAATCCCCGTTCCAGAACCGTACGTGAGATTTTAATCTCATACGGCTCCTCCCTTCTGTGCATAATGAATGATAATAATCTATGGAATCCAACAATATGGAAATATTTTCATTATGAACTGACAGGGGCTAGTGTTTTTACAAGAAATTTCTAGCCAGCCTTCCTGCAAGAGTTTCCTATCATCAAGCATATTGGTGCTAGATTAGATCAAAAGGCACCTCCAACAATTTCTTTGTCCTCAACGCCCCATATATATTTCCAGGAATTAGTCACTTCAACGGGCTTCGATGGTTATACGGGTATCCAAAATACGAACGAGACGGATGTTTGTTGTCCCAACCATTCTTGCTTGCTAGTCCCGATCCCGATCAGGAAAAGGTTTTCATTTCGAACAAAGTTTTCGTGTTGTTGATTCCTAGGTGTAGTGCTTCTTCCCCTAGGCCGCCTATTGGTACTAGTGGAGTAGGTAAGAACCTAACCTATAGGTGTAACCTTTCGCTCAATACTCGAATCGAACATTGAAGCATTTGAGGCTGCATCAATCGGGGATACACGACAGAAGGAGTTGTTCTATTTCCACAAACTTCACCTTCAACAAGCGTAGGTTTCCTTCGGGTTTCTTTCAATAATCTTTTTTTCGTTCTATCCCGAATCGTGCACCTTTCTCGAAAGATGGAGAACGGTAAATAAAAAGAATCAAATCGCACCATCTCTGTAATAAGTAAATGCTTCTTTTTCTCCTGAAGTTGTCGGAATTATACGTAATAAGATATTGGCTACAATTGAGGAGGTCTTATCAATAAAATTTCCATTTATACGTGATCTAGGCATAGTGAACAATGCATTCCATTATTATTCTCATCACCTTTCGTGGGAAAAAAATTCCACAAACAAAGGAATTGGACAATACGAAATAACATAAAAAAAAGATGTGGACCTTCCGCTAAAATTCTTCCTTTTTGACAGGGATAGACAAGAAATATTTGAATCCGATTGGATTTCATCCAAATAGAGTAGTACTACCAATGAACGGAACTATTACTATATTCATGGAAGTTGAAGAATCAAGGAAGTTTTCATACGGATTATCATATCTCTAGAAGTTTTGATTGGATCATAATCCAATCAAAAGAGTAAAACGAATCAAAGAATCATTCTATGAGAAAGATACCATCTATTTTATGTGCATAGCATATATACTATAGTTATATCTATTTTGTGTGCATAGCGTGTATACTATAGTTATATCTATTTTATGTGCATAGCGTGTATACTATAGTTATATCTATTTTGTGTGCATAGCGTGTATATACAATCGAAATCTAAAAATCGATGAGATGCTTCAAAAATTTGTAATAGAGCTATGGATTAAGGAGTTGTTGAGAAATCTTAAACCGGAAGGGGGTTTTTGAATGACTTTGGAACCGTAGTCTAAACATAGTAAGTAGTAGATATAGACCGATCCGTCGATTCATTCCCATTCATTGGGTTAATATGGTATTCCGAATCTTACGTATACATATAAAAGAAATAGCCGTACCTTATTTAGTATCAATACAATGCCTTCTGGTGTTCCAAAAGTTCCTTTTCAGATTCCTGGAGATGAAGACTCAAGTTGGTATGACTTATAGTGAGTGCGACTTGTCAGACATATTGGGTCATATGGGATTTAACCCGTTTTCTACACCGATCGAGATATCCTCTGTTTACCCAAAAGAGATTGAGTGACCCATCAAGAATTTGGAGCGTGAAAGACAATTAGATCAATTTATTGTGGGGATGCATATTCATTCAATTAGAAATTAGACGAATTTATGGTCGGCTTGGTCGGATCGAACAATGCAGTATTATAGGCTCCGCTCAGAAAATACCCAACGCAATTGAGTTTAGAAAAAAACCAATCCAATTTTAAATTGTTATGGTAAAATACGTATGATTCCCGTTTGTAGCATAAATGATGACTATATTATGACCTTTCTTATATTTATTGTCTGACCTTTCCCATTTTCCTATTGTTTTATATTTTTGATAATCTTCTGCCCTAAATATTTGTATATATTTATATATATAACCTTCTACCCTATTGGGTTATGATATAAGTAAGCGATCCGAGCCAATCAATGGAATAATATCTAATCAATATAAATATAATAATAGAATAATAATATAGTTAGAGCCAAGATTTGTCATAAGACAGTAAATGAATTATGAATCAAAAAAATCTGGCTTAGCAAAAAAGGTAGTATTGGGATCCTTTGTCCTATATGCGCAAATCGAGATCGGGTCGACCTTTACCCGGAGTAGAGCATAAACCTAAAAGAATTGAAGAGGCTCATGCAGAAACAAGAAAATGACATCGTAATTTGAGTTGGATTTCGATGAAACAATACATCAATGAGAGGTTAGTTCAATAAGTTTAGTGAGTTCTTTTTTATGAGTAAGTGAGACAAAACTCATCTTTCTTGAAAAATGCAAGAAAAACTTCGTTAGGAATTAGAAAAAGCTTGCTATGAAAAAAGAAAGAGGGCTAGAATCGATACATTGATTCCTTTTTTGGCAATTTTTGGAACCGTATGCATCCAAAGATGCGTGTACGGTTACTAAGGGATACAATTTTGTCCTAATCAACCGACTTCATCGACAAAGAGCTCTTTTTTTATTCAAAGAGGTTGAGGAAGAGATCGCGAATCAAATTATAGGACTCCTGGTAGTTCTCACTATAGAGGATGATACCTGGGATTTTCATTTATTTATAAACTCTCCCGGCGGATGGGTAATTCCCGGAATAGGTATTTATGATACTATGAATTGGATAAAACCACTTGTAAATACAATATGCGCGGGAGAAGCCTCTTCAATGGGATCCGTCGTTCTGGTTGGAGGAGAAATGGGTACACGTTTAGCCTACCCTCGCGCTAAGGTAATGATTCACCAACCTTCAAGTTCTTATTTTAAGGGAAAAAATGAAAACTCTGACCTTGACTCATCACAACTGTTGCGCCTCCGAAGGACCCTCACCAAATTTTATGTACAAAGAACAGGCCAGCCTCGCTGGGTTATATCCGCAGATCTGGAAAGAGATGTTTTTATGACAGCAGAAGAAACCCGCGCCTATGGAATTGTAGACCTTGTAGGGCTCTAAAATCGAAAAAACCAATATGTTCTGTCGAAATATACCAAGTAAGTCCTCTCGTTGTTGTTCCTACGGCAGGCTCTTATAATTCGATATTTCCTCTTCTTTCATTTTTTTGAGATAGGATAATCAAATTAGAAAACCCTTATTTTTTCTTATCTATCCTCTTTTCCATAGGTTTGGAAGATTAAGAACCAAACTTGACTTTGTATAATTTAAGTGGATGGGTCCCATTTCCCGTTGAGTTCTTACTTTTTCAGATCTACAACGCAATAATTCATATGATTACTACAGGAATGAACCCATCCCAGGAATACCAGTTACAGCCCCTATCAGCCAAAGAGGAATTAGTATCGGCCATTTATTTAAACCCCTTCCCTGCATATTTCATCAAGGGGTCGTGCTAGAGACATAAACAGTCGTGGATAATTATGCGATAAGATCCTTCCGAATGGGATAATAAAATTGCGATTATTCTTTTTTTATTCATAAAAAATTGTAAAAGAAAACATCAAGTACAAATAACCCCCAGTAATTACTTAACATTGTCCCGGATATCTACCATTATATTTACAATGATCGGCCATAGAATTAAACTTTTAATAATCATAAAAAAAAAGGAGCATGCGCCTCTTTATATCACAAATCGTATGGTAGGTCAGAAATCGGGAGAATTTGCAAAAACTCTAAAGTCTCGGGGCCATGCGAGAAAGGATAAGAGATCTCGCCTTTTATCTTCTATTCAATATTCAATTGAGGAAAGATAGTAAGTAGGCATTCACTCTTATGGTCTTTAAAGGTAGAAGTAATGTTCCGAAAAGTAAGGAGAGTTTACTCCGGATACTACGGATTTCTTTCTAGATTCTACCTATTGTGATAGAAAAAACCATCTTACTAGTATCTATATTTATTACTGTCTTTTTCAATGTAATCGAGTTTATTGATAGGAGTCTGAGTCTTATTCAGATTTCTAATCTTGGTTATATTCTAATATTAATACTTACTATATTGAAGTATATGTAGACACAGAAATCTCTTTATGAACGCGAAATCTCAAAATCAAAGATATCCGACCAGTGGATTTTCGAGAACAATCATGAGAAAGTATCGATGAGAAGATCTGGGTCAGTATTTAGCTCCATAATAATTATTATCTTTACTATAAAAAGCGCTTCTTATTTGGAATAGAATAAAAACAAGAAAAAAGAGTAATCCTAAAAATAAATATATACAAAGCAGACTTTATTCGAATCGCAGATAAGGACAAATAGAATAATATATTCGTATGTAATTCAACTACGAAGAGTCAAGACTGGCTTTGTTTATCGGAAATTCGAACAATACCGGGTGGGTCCATTAAAAATCTTTTTTGTTTGCAGTTTCATGCTCACTCACGGGGATCGTTCGGAGCATGCGGGCATTCTTTTATTTCGGTAGACGACTGGCCGGCTACAAAAATTAGGAAATAAGAATTATAGTGTGAATTTGAAATTCATTAACAATTAGGAATTAGGGCTATACGGACTCGAACCGTAGACTTTCTCGGTAAAACAGATCAAACTTCTTATTATCGAAATGATTCGAACTGTTTCAAAGACCCAACATGCATTTTTTTGCATTGGGCTCTTTCATCAACTGATAGAAATATCAGATCGTTCGCCATACTTTTTCTTGACAGAAAGATAACAAGATGGCTCCACGTGCTCTGATTCATTATTTGTATTATGATCCAGGAGCAATACCAAAGTGTTTCAAAGAAGATTTGCCTTGACGTAGGTCTGCATCCGGCCTAGCTCAACCTAAGTTAAATGGAGTCTCTATCGCTCTTCAAATATGAAATTTTATACACCTTAAAGTTCATAGGACGAAAAGAGATTTGTTTGAGGTCCTTATACTCATTAAGCCTAGCATTGAATGGGTTGGGTATTTACCTTATCAATTTTCAAATCAAGAATTAGTTCTATTTGCAGCCGAAATTGGCACCCAAATCGGGCCGAACCAAGTATTTGTCAGGCTATTGTTCTCTTGTTTTCTAGAAGACAAGGAGTAAGACATCGATTTCTCAATAAGATCCATTTTGTTGATTGTATGATAGACTTCCCTGAAAAAAGCATTGGCGCACGTGTAAACGAGGTGCTCTACCAACTGAGCTATAGCCCTTGTTCTTGTGATAGATATTTTATCACGTAAATAATCTCTTGTCAAGATGAATATTCAATCATTCAACACGATATCGTCTGATCTATTTCCTGCCAAGGATTGGTATTGCTTCGAAAGAGGATTCCATCTATAATCCATCGATGGGTCCCCCTTGTTTTCTCTTTGTGATGATAAATAACCTACTTAACCCAGTGGTTAGAGTATTGCTTTCATACGGCGGGAGTCATTGGTTCAAATCCAATAGTAGGTAGAACTTATTAGATACCCAGTCACTCCGGTATCTAATAAGTTCACCCTCTTTTTTATTTATTTTTCATCCCCCCACCACCCGGAGTCTCTTTTTTGCATAAGAATACCATTATATTTGATTGGATTCAATCGCCAGAATCCAAATAGGGCGGATAAAGAGACCTTCTTTTGATTATTTGGATGCACCCACTAGTTACGAAATTTCCTTAATAGCCTCTACTCGCGTCCTAGCTCGTCTGACAGCTAAATTTGCCTCAATTGTTTGTCTCTTGCCTTTAGCTTTACTCAAGTTAGTTTGAGCTAATTCAAGAGTTCGCTGAGCTTCTTGCGGATCAATGTCACTATCCTTCTCCGCGTCATTTACTAAAACGGTGATCTCATTATTGCCTATTCTAGCGAACCCCCCCATCAGAGCAATTTTTACCCATTGGTCGTTA